TTTCGAGTATCTTTATATCTTTCTATTCTTGTATGAATAGAGGAGGGTTTTTCCTCTTTTCTTAGAGAGTTCGAATATAACAAGTAGTCAGATGTAAGATAATTTCTATAAATTTCCATCTCATCTCAAAAGGTTTAGAATAGATTGGTGTTGGTATATTACTTTTCTTAAAATCCAGGCTGAGGAGTTTCTATTGATTGAATAGTGAAAGTAAATACAGAAAGAGAATACTACCCCTTTTGTGATGTGGTTTGCTAGGTTTCGGGAAGGTATACAAAGAAAAAAGCCTAGTTGACGTTTTTGACAATGTTTACAATGAAACTTACCAAGATAGTTGTTTTTCAAACTTTAGCTTTGCACAAAGAAAGAAGGTCATTCCTATACTAGAGGAACTAGAGGAAGAGTATCACTAACTTTCTGATTGTGGACAGAAAAGGAGGAAAATTCATATGGAATTTACCTCCGAAGATTCATGAATAAAATAAGTTTGTTTAGCCACATGATTGGATAAATATCCATCGAGCCCATTGAAATGAATTGAAATGTGTTTTTGCTTTCATTTTTATGTTCGGCTTTAAAAGATACTCGTGACCGGGCTTATAGGAACAATTTAGGAATACTTTTTTTGATGAAAAAACTGGTCGGTTACAAGCAACAAACTAGAATGGGGAAATTCTAATTATACAATTTTTTGTATTTTCATTTTTTAGGGCTCTAGGGCTATACGGACTCGAACCGTAGACTTTCTCGGTAAAACAGATCAAACTTTTTATTATCAAAATGATCTGAACTGTTTCAAAGACCCAACATGCACTTTTTGTGCATTGGGCTCTTTCATTAACTGATAGAAATATCAGCTAGTCCGCCATATTTTTTTTTGATATAAAAAAAGGAGATGGCTCCATGTGCTCTGAGTCATTATTTTAATTCTGATCCAGGAACACTACCAAAGTGTTTCAAGGGGGGTATCTTGACGTAGGTCTGCCTCTGGCCTAGATTAATCTAAGTTAGATGAAGTCTCTATCGCCCTGCTTAAAAATGAAATATGAAACTTCATACACCTTAAAGTTCATAGGGCGAAAAGATCTTTTTTTGAGGTCCTTATACTCATTATGCCTAGCATTGAATAGACATTTACCTTATCAATATCTCAAATCAACGATGGGGCCTGTTTGGCACCTAAAAAGGGACAAGACTGAACCCCTTGTCAGGCTATTGTTCTCTTGTTCCCTCAAAGTTATGGAGTAAGACATCGATTTCTCAATAAGATAAATTCTTTTGATTGCATGATGGACCCCCCTGAAAAACATTGGCGCACGTGTAAACGAGGTGCTCTACCTAACTGAGCTATAGCCCTTAGTGCTTGTAATACCTATTTTATTATGTAGATAATTTCTTGTCAAGATGAATATTTCACGATCCAAGATCATAGTTCTTTGATCTGTTTGCTGGTATTGCTTATAAGTAATATGATATTTATAATCCATCGATGGGATGGGTCCCATTTGGTTTTCTTTGTGATGATAAATGGCCTACTTAACTCAGTGGTTAGAGTATTGCTTTCATACGGCGGGAGTCATTGGTTCAAATCCAATAGTAGGTAAAACTTATTAGATCCCACTGACTTCGGTCTCTAATAAGTTTTTATATCCGTCTGCTTTTATAGATCTTTATTTTGTATCTTTTCGATTTATTTTTTTTGTTGGATACAAATAGAATTACGCCTGATTTAATTCTGTCGAGTGAATACAATCAAAAAAAAAAATAGACCAAACTTCTTTTGATTATTCGGATACACCAACTAGTTACGAAATTGCATTGATCGTCTCGACTCGTGTCCTAGCTCGTCGGAGAGCTAGATTTGCCTCAATTTTTTGTCTCTTTCCTTCAGCTTTTCTTAAATTAGCTTCTGCTATTTCAAGAGTTTGCCGGGCTTCTTGTGAATCGATGTCACTACCTTTCTCCGCATCATTTACTAAAACAGTGATCTCATTATTACCTATTCTAGCAAAACCTCCCATCAGAGCCATCGTTAACCATTGGCCGTCAAGACGTATTTTCAAAATACCTATATCGACGGCTGTAGCAACAGAGGCGTGATTTGGTAATATGCCAATTTGACCACTATTAGTAGATAAAATGATTTCGTTCACTTTTGAATTCCAAACGGTTCGATTAGGGGTCAGTACACAAAGATTTAAGGTCATTTATTCGAATTGCTCTCCATTTCTAAGTTAATAGCCTTCGCGGTAGCTTCATCGATGTTACCTACCAAATAAAAGGCCTGTTCAGGAAGACTGTCTAATTCTCCGGAAAGGATCAACCGAAACCCTCTAATTGTTTCTGATAAACCAACATATTTTCCTGGAGAACCAGTAAAAACTTCTGCTACGAAAAAGGGTTGTGATAAGAAACGTTCAATTTTTCGCGCTCTTGCTACGGTTAAGCGATCCTCTTCGGATAATTCGTCCAATCCAAGGATAGCTATAATGTCCTGAAG